CAACTATTCGTATCAAATAAGGAATACAATACTTCCGAGTTGAAGAGAAGTATCCAAAAAACATGTCTTATTTTTTCAATAATCCATATTTGTAGCAATGAAATACTATTGTCCTCCCCGATATATGATCAATTACAAATATCTATGATATGTCTTCTCTATAAAGGACCGGAAATACCTTGCTTACGTATCATTGGAAAGTGCATTAACATAAATACGGCAGTAAGGAGAGGCAATACAAAAGTGTGTAAACTATAAAAACGAGTTAAAGTGGATTGGCCCACACTAGCACTTCCACGTAATAACTCTACTAAAGGCGATCCTATTACAGGAATAGCTTCAGGTACGCCTGTCACAATTTTTACTGCCCAATAACCAATTTGGTCCCGAGGTAAGGAATAACCAGTTACACCAAAAGATGCAGTCAATACAGCCAAAACCACACCCGTAACCCAAGTTAATTCGCGAGGTTTTTTAAATCCACCTGTGAGATACACACGAAATACATGCAGGATCATCATGAGAACCATCATACTTGCTGACCATCGATGAACTGATCGGATTAACCAACCAAAGTTGGCCTCAGTCATGATGTATTGAACAGAGGAAAAAGCCTCTGTAACGGTTGGACGATAGTAAAAAGTCATAGCAAAACCCGTAGCTACTTGTACTAGAAAACAAGTAAGTGTGATCCCCCCTAAACAATAAAATATGTTGACATGAGGAGGAACATATTTACTAGTTATATCATCTGCAATCGCCTGAATCTCAAGACGTTCCTCAAACCAATCATATACTTTATTGAGATAGGTAACCCAATGGAACTCCCCCTCTGAGAACCGTATATGAGAATTTCATCTCGTACGGCTCAAGCGGAAACACACAAATACTGATTTCAACGGATATATAATAGAAAGTTAAAAACTTCATTAACCACTTGATTCGATTTGCCTCGAAGATACGAAGTAACAAAAATCCGGAATCTCTTCTTTGTGATGATAATGCCAAAAAATATCAAGTTGGCTCATCTGTCTTTCTTTATGTTGATCGTTACAGGCCTCTTGAATCTTCTCTTCCCTATTTTTTATTTGTTATTTGATTTATTGTTTTTTTTTGTGCGTACTGCGGATTTACTCTTGTTTTACTATTGATAGGAATTCTCTTGTTGAGACCCTATGAATCAATTGAAACCTCAGATTCATACTAGAACCACGATGATTTAGCCTCAAGCTAAACTCAAAGGTTCTCTGAGTAAGAACCTTTGATGATCACTTATTGAATGAATGGATGTAATGACTCAACAAAATCTAGAGAAAGAGTTATCCTTCGGTCAAAATAAATCTGAAGGAATAAAATTCGTTTGATTTAGGAAATACTTATTTTAATTTTTTTTGAGTCCGGTTGCGAGGTCTGAATAAATAGTAGGTATGAATCATAGTTCAAATATTTCTTTTCTTGATCTATTCTATATATTCCGTGCCCCAGATACTAGAATAAATATCCGACGAGGTAGAATCATCTTGATAGAGATAACAGGTCCATTCTATGTATTATCAATAGGATCAATTATAACAAGTCACACACTCATATTCCGGAAATACCAAAACAAATAAATTCCACGGTCGAACTACCAGAATAGAATGGTCTAGAAATCCAAGTCTAAAGTAATTTTTTCTTTGATTGAAAGACTAGGACTTCATAGTTCTTATAAACCTAACTCATTGAAATTCCATCCAGTAAAACGGAAGAATTATAAATTTCCAAAATAATAGATAGGAATATCGCAAATAGAGCCATTGCGACCCCCATAAGTGGTGTAGTCCCCCATCCCGGAGCTACTTTACCATATTCCGAATTCAATGGTTTCAATAAATCCCCTACAGTAGTTCGTCTTGGCCCAGATCTAGAACTATCCTCAACGGTTTGTGTAGCCATAAATCCTATTTAATGATTGGTTGAGATCTGTTGACTTTGTATACTATTCCGTTGTAGTTGTAAATAAACGATCTTATCGTAGATCCATTGTGATCTTGAAATTATCTAAAAATGGAAACAGCAACCCTAGTCGCCATCTCCATATCTGGTTTACTTGTAAGCTTTACTGGGTACGCCTTATATACCGCTTTTGGGCAACCCTCTCAACAACTAAGAGATCCATTCGAAGAACACGGGGACTAGTTGAAGTAATGAGCCTCCCAATATGGGAGGCTCATTACTTCAATTAAATTATTTCGAAAGGTTATTTCATTTTTTTAGTCGGAACCTTAGGTGGTTCTCGAAAAAAGATAGCGAAAAAAATTATCCCTAAAGTCGAGACTAAAAGGAATGTATAAACCAATGCTTCCATGGATTCGATCGTGGTTTACAATTATAGCTTCCACACCTATTCATTTGGGATCATTTACCATATCATATAAAGAAAGAAAAAAAGTCAAAGAAAAGATGGTGATTCAAGTCAAGATTTCTCTGATACCCAATGTCAAATAAAAAAAAAATAGAGGCGAAAGATACCACAACAATGTCGTATCAGACTACTTGTCTCCTTGTAGTTGGATCTCCAAGTTTTTGGAATGCTCCAAATTCCACTTGAGCATCCAAATCTGGATCAATACCAGCAAAAACATCTCTGAACAAGGTTCTAGCGCCATGCCAAATGTGTCCGAAAAAGAAGAGCAAAGCAAACGTAGCATGTCCAAAAGTGAACCAACCCCTTGGACTGCTACGAAAAACACCATCGGATTTCAAAGTAGCCCGATCTAATTCAAAAATTTCACCTAATTGGGCACGTCTAGCATATTTTTTCACAGTAGCAGGATCAGAATAACTTACTCCATTAAGTTCGCCACCATAGAACTCAACAGTAACACCTACTTGTTCAACACTATACTTTGATTCTGCCCTTCTAAAAGGAACATCAGCTCTCACAATTCCGTCTTCATCTACCAAAACTACCGGAAATGTTTCAAAAAAAGTAGGCATACGACGTACAAAAAGCTCGCGCCCTTCTTTATCTCTAAAGACGGGGTGTCCTAACCATCCAACAGCAATTCCATCCCCATTGTCCATTGAGCCTGCTCTGAATAATCCCCCCTTTGCCGGATTATTACCAATATAATCATAAAAAGCTAATTTTTCGGGAATTTTAGACCAAGCTTCCGATAAACTAAGATTTTCGGCTAGCCCGGCACTAACTCTTCGATATATTTCTTGCTGAAAGTATCCCTGATCCCACTGATAACGAGTAGGACCAAATAATTCGATTGGGGTAGTTGCTGAACCATACCACATAGTTCCAGCAACAACAAAAGCTGCAAAAAAAACAGCAGCGATACTACTGGAAAGTACAGTTTCAATATTGCCCATACGTAATCCTTTGTATAGACGTTGAGGCGGACGAACACTAAGATGGAATAGGCCTGCTAATATGCCCAATGTACCCGCTGCAATATGATGAGAGGCTATTCCTCCCGGAACAAAAGGATCAAAACCTTCCGCGCCCCACGCTGGATTTACAGATTGTACTTTTCCAGTTAGTCCATAAGGATCGGACACCCATATTCCAGGACCATACAAACCTGTTACATGAAATGCGCCAAAGCCAAAGCAAGCTACCCCTGAGAGAAATAAATGAATTCCAAAGATCTTGGGCAAATCCAAAGAAGGTTTTCCCGTACGTTCATCACAGAATATTTCTAGGTCCCAATATACCCAATGCCAGATAGCTGCCAAGAAGCACAAACCGGAAAACACTATGTGTGCCCCTGCCACACCTTCATAACTCCAAATACCCGGATTTGTTATAGTTCCTCCTGAAATACTCCAACCACCCCACGAATTGGTTATTCCTAAACGAGTCATGAAGGGTATAACGAACATACCTTGTCTCCACATCGGATCAAGAACGGGATCAGAGGGATCAAAAACCGCTAATTCATATAAAGCCATCGAACCAGCCCAACCAGAAACTAGAGCTGTATGCATTATATGAACAGAAAGCAATCGACCGGGATCATTCAATACGACAGTATGAACACGATACCAAGGTAAACCCATGGAAATACCTCTTTATCAAAGAAAAATAGACACTATGCCGCTTTATTTTATCGCATTGGAAAAGACTATATATACTAACCATGTACCTAACCTTTTCAGTAGATTCCGTATCAGAAAGGATTAATATTTATTCCATTCCATTGAAAATAACGTGAAAATAACGGAACAATTTAGTTCGTAAGAACAAAGAGAAGCAGATCTATTCTATACCCGATAAGTACCAATACGCAATGGGAGGATTGGTCCCATTTTTGGGGAACGAATGGATAGATACTTGTTTATCATTCGAACGATCGATTTCTCTGTCTTAATCTATAAACTTTCCAATCTATGTATCAAATAGAATAAAGAGAAAAAAGGGGTGAAGACAATAAACCATTGATTGTTACGTTTCCATATTAAAGTGAAGTATAGTACTAAATTTTTTTCTTTAATTTAATGCCCATTGGTGTTCCAAAAGTACCTTTTCGGAGTCCTGGAGAGGAAGATGCGGTTTGGGTTGACGTATAGTGCGACTTGTCAGACATATTGGGTCATATGGGATTTACCCGTTCTCTCCCCTGATCGAGATATCCTCTGTTTCGCCCAAGAGATATTGTATTGAGTGAGGCATCAATCAATCATTCGGAGCGTGAAGTGCAATTAGATCAATTTATTTTATATTGGGGATCAATATTATCAATTTAGAAGAATTTATGGTTTACTTGGACTGATAAAATAAAGTATCCAGGCTCCGTTCAGAAAATACCAAATCGATAACAAATTGTTAATATAATATATGTATGATTACCACTTGTATCATAAATGATTCTTATACCTACTATTACTATAGTAGTGATAGTAGTGATCCCAAATTGCCGACCAACGGAATAGTATGATGAATACATCAAATAGTTTTGGGAAAGCAAGACACGAAATTAACAAAAAAAAAAGAAGTCATAACAAAAAAATGGTACTGAGACCATTTGTCCTATATGTGCAAATAGAATTCGGGCAGATCTTTTCCCGGGGTAGACCATGAACCTAAAAGAATTGAAAGGGCCCATTCAGGAACAAGACAATGACATCGTTATTTTAATATCGATGAAACAATACATCAATGATAGGTTAGTTTAATAAGTTCAGTAATCTCTTTTTTTTTTAGAGGGAAGGGAGCCTAAACTCATCTCGTTTTTTTTAATAGAAGACCTTTCATTAAGAAAACCTGTTACATAAAAAAAAAAGAAATAAAACTGGAATCGACACATTGATTCTTTTTTTTCTTTTTCGCAATTTTTTTTGAACCGTATGTATCCAAAGGTGCACGTACGGTTCCTAAGGGATGCAATTTTGTCCTAATCAACCGACTTTATCGAGAAAGATTACTTTTTTTAGGCCAAGTGGTTGATAGCGAGATCTCGAATCAACTTGTTGGTCTCATGGTATATCTCAGTATAGAAGATGGTACTAGGGATCTTTATTTGTTTATAAACTCTCCCGGCGGATGGGTAATACCAGGAATAGCCATTTATGATACTATGCAATTTGTGTCACCTAATGTGCATACGATATGCATGGGATTAGCCGCGTCAATGGGATCTTTTATTCTGGTCGGAGGAGAAATTACCAAACGTCTAGCATTCCCTCACGCTTGGCGCCAATGAGTTTTTATTTGATTGAAAAAAAAAAAAAGAAGACTATGCCTTCGCCACATTGATTATAAAAGAAAATTATAAGTAATAATAGCATGGCACTTCGGGTTCGATATGAACAAACCATTATTGTTTTTTCATAACATGAGATTTTGTATCGAGATAGTAGTATGAAATAAAGGTTATTTCCGATTTGATCTTATGTGTCGGGAGTACATTTCAGTGTCACAAACCATTTTTCTTCCACACCAGGAGTCTCTTTCTGATACTTATGCTATGAAAGAAAGAGTACGAAAATGAAAAAAAAAGATCATTTTTTACTTATTTGATCGTATCAAAAAGAAACTTTGGGATTGCTAAATCACAGACGAGATAAATATATAAAGTAACAGAACCATCATAGTATTCTTTTTTACTTCTATGAAAGGAAGGGTGGTAAATGGATCATTCAACGATCTGGATTAGATGGATTCTATTTCTTTCTTCGATAGAATAGAAGAGAAGATAGAATAGAAGAGAAGAAAAAGTCAATTCCATTGCGGAGCCGTATGCAATGAACAAAAGATGCCTGTACGGTTATTCAATTCTATTTGATTTTTTTTTCTTGTTATTTTTTTATCCCCTACTTTAGTTTAGCCCAATCATGCGAGATAGAAGAACCGTTCATGATGTTATATCAATATCATCAGGGTTATGATTCACCAACCTGCTAGTGCTTTTTATGAGGCACAAGCAGGGGAATTTATCCTGGAAGCGGAAGAACTACTGAAACTTCGCGAAACCATAACAAAGGTTTATGTACAAAGAACGGGCAACCCTTTATGGGTTGTATCCGAGGATATGGAAAGGGATGTTTTTATGTCAGCAACAGAAGCCCAAGCTCATGGCATTGTTGATCTTGTAGCGGTCGAAAATTAAAATACTGGGGATTTCGTATAAATCCATTTTATTTCAAACCATAATTAAAATTTTCTGTGATTTGATATTGAATAGAAATAATTCATGATGATCAATCATCAGGTTAAGATCGATCTAAACCAACCCATTTTATTCTATATATACATATATATACATACGACATGCCAACTATTAAACAACTTATTAGAAACACAAGACAGCCAATAAGAAATGTTAAAAAATCTCCCGCTCTTAGAGGATGTCCTCAGCGTCGAGGAACATGTACTAGGGTGTATGTGCGACTCGTTCAGATCATAAGTTCGAACAAATGAGACAATTTTTTCAGTATCAATGACCGGTACCAATGAATAGGATAGATAGAGAAGATCTATCATATACCCATATTGTATATGGAATTTATGGTTTCCGTTGGTGCAAATCCAATCATCTAGATTTGAAATAAGAAGCAATTCCCCATTGGTAGCAAATGGTTATCCATTAAGCGGAGGAAATGGTATCATAAGAAGCAAAAAGGTTATGCTCCTTTTCTTGAAAGAACGGACTAACAGGGTCAGCTACCTAGCCAACTTTCATAATTAAATGCCGTCACTGTACGGATAACTCTTTTTGTGAAAAGAGCTATTACTGTAGATAGGTAGAGCCAAAGAGTGTGAACTATACAAGTTAACAATAACATTTGATTAAATGAAAGAAGAGGCTCCGGTGTATAGAGAGGACCTCACCGTTTAAGAGGTAACCATAGAAACGATGGAACCCACTATTTTTTTTTATTTAGTATCGTTCTAATTTCTTATTTCCAGTGAAATAAATGGAAGGAATAGAATACAAAATCGTGGTTGGGAAGGTCATAGTAGCAAAAGCCATTGGAATTGATATTTTATATATCGGAATAATCCGTTTTGTTATTAATCGACCGGGGAAGGGGAAAAGGATGACTGAAAGAAGAGAAATCAATTAGTTATTCATTAAGCTTTAATCTGATTCAATGACCAGAGTTAAACGAGGATATACAGCTCGGAGACGTCGAACAAAAATTCGTTTATTTGCATCAACCTTTAGAGGGGCTCATTCAAGACTTACTCGAACGATTACTCAACAGAAAATGAGAGCTTTGGTTTCCTCTCATCGAGATAGAGGCAGACAAAAGAGGGATTTTCGTCGTTTGTGGATCACTCGGATAAACGCAGTAACTCGTGAGAATAAGGTATTCTATAGTTATAGTATATTAATACACAATCTGTACAAGAAGCAATTGCTTCTTAATCGTAAAATACTTGCGCAAATAGCTATATCAAATAAGAATTGTCTTTACATGATTTCCAATAAAATTATCAAATAAAGGAGATTCAAAAGTAATATACAGGAATGATTGAAAGGGAATTCCCCGGAGAATGAACTCCGGGAAGATATAGAATAAAAATAAATTAAGATAAGTAGTAGAAATGAACGAACATGTTTCAATAAAAAAAATATTTATTCTTCTCCCCCATTTTTGTTTCTTATATTATAACACAAGAATCAAATCAGGATTCTAGGCCTTTTCGAACAAAACATCAATCTGAGCTTGAGTTCCAATTGGATTTTTGAGTCAATTGAGGAGTATGCCTATTTATTTCTGGTTCTAGGACCAGTAGTTCTTGGGATCGACTCAGCTCTCTCAAATTGTTTCTCATTATTAAGAAAAGGTAACAAAGATAAAATACGAGCTTGTTTTATAGCAATAGTAATTAATCGTTGTTGTTTCAAGGTCAATCTATTCACTCGTCTAGATAATATTTTTCCTTGTTCACTAATAAATCGACTAATTAAACTCATGTTTCTATAATCGATTCGATCCCCCGATCCAATTGGGGGCAAACGCCTACGAAAAGATCGCTTGTATTTACGAAAAGGTTGCTTGGATTTATCCATGGTTTATTCCTTATCTCTAAAGTTCAATTTATTTATTCATTTCGGATCCAACCGAAATAGGCTTTGATTCATATATTATTTCATTCATATACTATATATCTATACACATGAAAAAATATCTACATAAAATCGGGTTTGATTTGTATATATTATGTATATTATATATGTTAAGTTCTTACTCTTCCTGTCCTGTTCTTTGGAAAGATCGAACACATGATGTTTCCTTCGATCTATTTCTTGATTTCCCCATGAATCGTATGCTTATGACAATAGCGACAAAATTTTTGCAATTCTAATCGACTGGGTGTATTGTGGCGATTCTTTTGAGTAATATATCTAGAAATGCCCCGCGATTCCTTATTGACACTATTTCGGACACAACTGGTACATTCCAAAATAACTCTGACTCTGACATCTTTACCCTTGGCCATGAACCTCCTTTAGATTTTGTATCGACTTAACTTAAGTCTTATATTTTCGATCCGAACCGAAGAAGAAGAAAAAAATAAATAGAAGTTACTAGTTAGAAATTCCATTTCTAAGCATTTCATTGTAATTCTTCTTATTATCTTATCTAATTAATTTATTATCTAATTAATAGAATATGTATTAATATAGTATATATTAAGTTAAGTAATACAAAATAGAATAATAATTAAGTAATACAATTTCTTTCTAACTATCAATTATTTCTATCCTAAATCCCAATATTTCATTTAAGTATCTTCTTTCTATGCTATGATTTCGTAGAGCCCACCCTAGACCGGATACACATTTGAATTTTATTTCTGTTTTCCCAAATTCGATCTTGGATCTACCGGATTTTTTATGAGGTTCAATACACTTTTTCCTTCTCTTTCCTTACTATTCTAAAGAATTGAAAGGGAGAGGCGAGGTTTTAGTTACGTCATGTGGAATTATATTTCTTCATTTCTTCGCATATCAATAACTAGAATTAAAAAAAGGGGAATGACAGGGCATCTGGGAATAAACGATTAATTTCTATCAATAGACCCGCTAAAGACCCAAACCATAGAGTAGTTAACACAGGTGCCACGGAGAGATATGTTTTTAGATCTCGCATTGAAAATCCTCCTTCTTTATTGTAATACATATATTGTCAGATGCTGTAGTTCAAGATCATTTTTTTTATTTTTACGCAGATTTCCTAACAAAAATGGATATGTACAATGAACCAATAGATGAGATTTTCCTGTCACTAAAAAAGAAAAAGATGACCCCTTCTTCCTGAGCATTACGGATAAATATTCATTCTTTTTTATATGTTAGGTTGGGTTTCAGATGTATATAATTCTTTTATTATATGAAACCAAAAACAAGAAATGACAAGAAAGTTCTATATAGATAGAGGAGAAAATAAAGATGTGGAAAACAAGACAGGTATTTTGTACAATGACACTGTACAACAATTTTTAAAAGGGATGTAGCGCAGCTTGGTAGCGCGTTTGTTTTGGGTACAAAATGTC